AATAGATCTCGCCGTTAATTTCAAATTAAATATAAATTAAATATATATAAACATCTTTTAATCTAGTAGGATAGTAGGAGGTGAAACCTATGATAACAAGGAGAGGGGGAAAGTCAAATACAAAAACATACGCTTTAAGTCAACATATAGGTATGTCTGCTCATAAGGCACGAAGAGTAATTAATCAAATTCGTGGGCGTTCTTACGAAGAAATACTTAGCATATTAAAACTAATGCCTTATCGAGTCTGTAATCCCATTTTAAAATTAGTTTCTTCTGCAGCAGCGAATGCTAGTCATAATATGGGTTTTCGCAAAGAAACTTTAGTTATTAGTAAAACCGAAGTCAACAAAGGTACTACCATGAAAAAATCAAAACCTCAGGCTCGAGGACGTAATTATTTAATAAAAAGACCAACTTGTCATATAACTATTGTATTAAAAAATAGATCCTTATCTGAATATGAAGAATATATCCAAAAAACTGGATGGATATCTAAAAATAAGTATACAGATATGACGTATAGTGGAGATGTATGGGACAAAAAATAAATCCACTTAGTTTCAGACTTGGTACAACCCATAATCATCATTCCCTTTGGTTTGCACAATCAAAAGATTATTCTTACGGTTTACAAGAGGATCAAAAAATACGGGATTTTATCAAGAATTATGTACAAAAAAATATGCGAATATCCTCTAGTGTCGACGGCATTGCGCGTATAAAGATTCAAAAAAGAGTCGATCTTATTCAGGTTATAATCTATATGGGATTCCCAAAGTTATTAATAGGAGAGAAATCGCGAGGACTTGAAGAATTACAAATGAACGTACAAAAAGAATTGAATTATATGACTAGAAAACTTAACATTACTATTAAAAGAATAGCAAAACCTTATGGTTACCCCAATATTCTTGCAGAATTTATAACCGACCAATTAAAAAATAGAGTGTCATTTCGAAAAGCAATTAAAAAAGCTATTGAATTAACCAAACAAGCAAATACAAAGGGAATTCAAATAAAAATTGCAGGCCGGATCGACGGAAAAGAAATTGCACGTGTCGAATGGATCAGAGAAGGTAAGGTTCCTCTACAAACCATTCGATCTAAAATTGATTATTGTTCCTATCCAAGTCGAACTATCTATGGGATATTAGGCATCAAAATTTGGATATTTAGAAACGAGGAATAATAAGACTCTACTTGAATGGAAAAAAAATGAAAAATGAAAATTTTATAGGATTAAATAAAAAATTAATTAACTATCAATTTGATATAATTGCTATGCTTAGTGTGCGACTCGTTGATTTTTTCAGGGTTCGAATTCAAAAAAAAAAATGGACCAAGCTTGTAATATGAACTAATAACTATAGAACTAATAAAAAATCCAGCGCTTCGTATTATCTGAGCTCCAAAAAAACAAGTCAAGATATGATATATGGATCATATCGTTGTAGCAACTGAAATCCTTTTTGCATAAACAAAAAAAAGGCAATCTGATTATGAGTTGGGAAATGAAATAAAAAAAGGTGTGGATAAGTAGAAGAAAGGGTGAGGGAAAGAAAGAAAAAAAATATCAATGATATATGATTTCAAATGTAAGGTCTATGAGTCATCTCAGAAATAAAAAGTAATAAAGCATCAATACCAATTAATCGATTGATTTATTCATAGAATCATATAACAAAAAAATAAAGAGCTTCGAGCCAATAAAGACTAAGAATATTGACTCAAAAACAAATTTCATTTTTATTAAGAGCTCCGTTGTGAAATTCAGACCTAACCATTAATATAAATTGAGAGACGGTGCGGTGGGAACGACGGAACCCGTGAATACATAAAATTTTATTGAAAATAAGATTCATGGGGCGGGATGGCGGAACAAACCGTCAAGTATGCTGAGAGGTCGTGAGCTACCTTTAAGACTAAACTAGATATTAAAAGAGTAAATATTCGCCCGCGAAAGTGAAATTTTTATTTTAATAGATTTTGGATTGCTAAATTTTGAACGATCCGACCGAATACAGGATAAAAGCCAAAACAAAAAAAAAAAGAGTTTGTTATAACGTTATAAAAAAAGACATTATCTATACCATCGATCTGTTTAGTTATAGATTCAAACAAGATATACAAATTTCTACTAAATTACATGAAATCTCAAAAAATCCCAAGATTTCGTGGATTATTCATTAAATACATGCGCGAGGAGCTGGATGAGAAGAAACTCTCACGTCCGGTTCTGTAGTAGAGATGGAATTGGGAGAAACAACCATCAACTATAACCCCCCAAAAATGAGATTCCGTAAACAACATAGAGGAAGACTGAAGGGAATATCTTATCGAGGCAATCGTATTTGTTTTGGTAAATATGCTCTTCAGGCACTTGAACCCGCTTGGATCACATCTAGGCAAATAGAAGCAGGACGCCGAGCAATGTCACGAAACGTACGTCGGGGTGGAAAAGTATGGGTACGTATATTTCCAGACAAACCAATTACAGTAAAACCAACAGAAACGCGTATGGGTTCGGGGAAAGGATCCCCCGAATATTGGGTAGCGGTCATTAAACCAGGTCGAATACTTTATGAAATGGGCGAAGTAGCAGAAAATATCGCCAAAAGGGCCATTTCAATCGCGGCGTCCAAAATGCCTATACGAACTCAATTCATTATTTCACGATAGAAATGTATAACTAAAAAGTGCTTTGATTGAAATAGAGGATTCTAAAAATTATGATTCAACCTCAGACCCATTTAAATGTAGCGGACAATAGCGGAGCTCGAGAATTGATGTGTATTCGAATCATAGGAACTAGCAATCGCCGATATGCTCAGATTGGTGACATTATTCTTGCTGTGATCAAAGACGCAATGCCCAATATGCCCTTAAAAAGATCAGAAGTGGTCAGGGCTGTAATTGTACGTACTTGTAAAGAACTCAAACGTAAAAATGGTATAATAATACGATATGATGATAATGCTGCGGTTGTCATTGATCCAGAAGGAAATCCAAAAGGAACTCGAGTTTTTGGTGGGATTGCCAGGGAATTGAGACATTTCAATTTTACTAAAATAGTCTCATTAGCTCCCGAGGTATTATAATGTATAGTCGAATATTTGAATGAAAAAAATTCATTAGTAAATTTAATTTCACGTATATGCCTTTATTTCATATTTAAAAACGAAAAAAAAAATAAGAAATTACCAACCATGTTGATTATATAAAAATTCGGAGTATTTGTTCATCATGGGTAAGGGCACTAGTACTGATATAATAACCTCGATACGAAATGCTGACATGAATAGAAAAGGAACGGTTCGAATAGCCTCGACTAACACCACCGAAAACTTTGTTAAAATACTTTTACGAGAAGGTTTTATCGAAAACGTGAAAAAACATGGGGAAAGCAACAAAGATTTTTTGATTTCAACCCTACGACATCAAAAGAATAGGCAAAAACCATATAGAAGAAATTTTTTTAATTTAAAACAAATCAGCCGTCCCGGTTTACGAATATATTCTAACTATCAACGAATTCCTAGAATTTTAAGTGGGATGGGTATTGGAATTCTTTCTACCTCGAGAGGTATAATGACAGACCGAGAAGCTCGATTAGAAGGAATCGGAGGAGAAATTTTGTATTATATATGGTAATTCTTTCTGATATCCGAATTGGATCAAAAACTTCCTATTTGTTTGTGAGAAAAAAGAAAACGAGTTGTTAGTTGTCTAATATTAATAATTCGTATGATTTAAACAAAGGACGTAGAATTTATAGCAACAAGGATTGAAAATTCCTTTCGTGAAGACACAATTCGAGGTTCTAAATTTCAAAATAAAATATATATATATATAAATCAATTTCTTCCAACAAAAAAAAAGATTTGAAATTACAGTAAGGAATGCCAAATATGAAAATAAGAGCCTCTGTTCGTAAAATTTGTGAAAAATGTCGGTTGATTCGAAAGCGACGACGAATTCTAGTAATTTGTTCCAACCCGAAACATAAACAAAGACAGGGATAATCTTTCTACAAATAAATCTTGAAAAGACCCGATATAAAAATTTTTAACATGAAATGGATATATCCATATATCTATCACCAACTCATATTTATGAAATGATACAATATGGTAAAACCTATATCAAGAATCGGTTCACGTAGGAATGGACGTACTGGTTTATCTAAGAATGCACTTAGAATACAAAAGGGAGTTATTCATGTTCAAGCAAGTTTCAACAATACCATTGTAACTGTTACAGATGTACGAGGTCAGGTAATTTCGTGGTCCTCTGCCGGTACTTGTGGATTCAAGGGTCCAAAAAGAGGGACACCATTTGCTGCGCAAACCGCAGCCGAAAACGTCATTAATACTGTAGTGGAACGAGGTATGAAAGGAGCGGAAGTCATGATAAAGGGCCCCGGTCTCGGCAGAGATGCAGCATTACGAGCTATTCGTAAAAGTGGTATGCTATTAAGTTTTGTACGAGATGTAACCCCTATGCCACACAATGGCTGTCGACCTCCTAAAAAAAGACGTGTGTAGAAATAAACATTGAAAAGAATTCAAGAGAAAGAAATGATTCACTGATCTGAGCAAATAATATTACTATGGTTCAAGAGAAAGTAACAGTAGCCACTCGGACATTACAGTGGAAATGTGTTGAATCAAGAGTAGACAATAAGCGTTTTTATTACGGACGTTTTGTTCTATCTCCACTTATGAAAGGTCAAGCCGATACAGTAGGCCTTACGATGCGAAGAGCTTTGCTTGGAGAAATAGACGGAACGTGTATCACACGTGCAAAATCTGAGAAAATCCCACACGAATATTCTACCATAGTAGGTATTCAAGAGTCAGTACATGAAATTTTAATGAATTTGAAAGAGATTGTATTGAGAAGTAATTTGTATGGAACTTGTGACGCATCTATTTGTGTCAAGGGTCCGAGATATGTAACTGCTCAAGACATCATTTCACCACCTTTTGTGAAAATCA